AACTCTCTTTCAGTCTGAAATGAAATGTGGAATCAGAAGTATCTGAGATAGTGTGGTAGAAAGAGCTATATATAGCTCTTTCTACCACACTATACAATTGAGTATTGTAGAATATTTCATATTCAAATTCTTATTCTTAGTACATAAAGTTGTATTGTATACAGAAAGAAGTTTTCTCTTATATAGATCAATTGACAATAGATATCTATATCTAAATAATAATATATATTAGACGTACATCAAAATGAAATAGCACTCGAATTCTATATTTTTTCTCTACACCCATTTGTATGCATTTCGATCAATCCAAAATAATTGCAAGCCCAACTGCTTGAATTCCTGATTTTTTTTATATCTCTTCTTATGCTTATGGATATGGATCCGGGGGTCCATCGAAAGAATGAATGTAGGAAGAATAGTACGGGCATATACTCTAATATCATTAGATAGTATCTACCATATAAATACCATAACCATATCATATATTCTATAATAATAAAATAATAAGAAAAAAATCTGAAATAGAATTCAATAGAAAATAGAAATTTAATACTAAATATCTATAATAATAGATAGATAAACAAATATAGATAAACTAAATCAAGTCAAGTTTTTTTTTTAAGCTTTCGCAAAACGATCAGAATTGATACAATTAGATTCTTCAGTAAAGTACTAAATTAGTAATATTCCTAGCTCTAAAGCCCACTCCTTCCCCATACTACAAGTGAAAGAGAAAATGTAAACACTACCATTAAAGCAGCCCAAGCGAGACTTACTATATCCATGTGAATGATGTCCCCTATCTCTATGAAATGAAGGAATTCTTCCATTATTGATTCAAAATCATAGTGGAATCAATGGTGCAGAGTCAAAATAGGATTCTTACTTACGGCTATTGATGAAACAATTTCATGAATCCACTCATAAAAAGTTCCTATATTTATTATTCAATAGAATTCTATTGAAATAGAAAGAAAAAAAAAATAGAATGAAAAAAGAAAAAAAAAATTCAATAAAATAAGTAATTAAGTAATAGTAATATAAAGAAAAAGAATATTAGTAATATGAAAAAGTAAAAAAGTAATAGAATATGAATAGAAAATAGAAAAATACAAAGAAATGAAATAAGAAATCAATAAAATAAAAATAGAAGATAATGAAATATAAGAAATAAGAAAAGAAGAAAAAAAGAAGAGCCATTCCACCATTCTGATTCAATTTCTGAGCACTCAGAGCCTCTCGTGAGTCTGGATACAAAGTATCTTTCAGTTCTTTCCACAATTCTTAAATGAATTTCCCATCATCCTATCCAATAGAATTTCATCGCAGACAGAGTTAGTAGACACTACCTCAATATTAAGAAAGGTATAGTTTAAAATAATTAGGGAGTCTTGATAGTCTTTTTTAGAATCCTTTCTTCAACCTTAGTAGCCAAAATGGAGTGTCTCTTGGGAACCTTTGGATACCAAGATTTCCGACTTCTTACTTGCTTCTTACTTTCCTAGTTCTGATGTCCAGAATGAATTCTCACTATTTCTTTTATTTGATTCAATTCAGAATAGCCCAAACCAATCATTAATAAGATTGGGTTGCTTCAGATTTATTGGTACCTGTTTGAGCCACACTCAGAACCCAGATTTTGAGAAAAAAGATGACAGTCTTTTATAGGACCTATGGGTTCTCAAAATCAAGTATCGACAGACCTAGTCCCTTGCCTATGCTTTTGCGGGGCAAGAATTCGATCAACAGGATTAAGAAATTTCAAGTCTTTTTTTGTTGATCAGGCGACACCCAGATTCGAACTGGGGATAAAGGATTTGCAGTCCCCCGCCTTACCACTTGGCCATGCCGCCAAATTAAATCCAAAATGGATAAAATTTTTATTTAGACTATATTCTTATATTCTATTTATTCTTATTCTATTTTCTATTTCTATTTTCTATTTCTATTCCTTTCCTCATTTTGTTTTTATTTGAATTTTTTCCTTTCTTAATTCCTTTTCTTTTTGGATCTTGAATCCCATTGTACTTATCCTTTTCCAAAAAAGAATTCCTCTTTTTTATTAGATCCTTTTTATATTCTTTTCTTCGATTGATTGTATCTCAAAACACGCGTCGCTTAAAAACTTACCTTCTCTTTTCATTTTTCTTACTTTGAATTAGCGAACAGCTATGAAATTTGTATCTCCATTTGTATTCCATTAATGGATTAATGGTTGCAAAATCCAAATGATTTACGACTAATCATTATCAATTATAAGAAAATATATGTGTATATGTAAATCCCAGAACAGTGTAAACTCCACAACAGAAATTTTGATACGTGGATACTGAGCCTGGGTCTATTTCTTATGCACATATCCCTATATAGATATAGGATCATCGTGCTTGAATTTTTCATTGAATATGAATAAAAAATAGACATTATGATAGAGTGTGACCTAACCTATGTTGCGCCAAGTTCAATTATGATAAAAGATGTGATATACGGATAGCTAGAT